TTGATCGGAATAGTAATCAAACCGGGGGATCGGACCCCTTAACTATTAAAAACGAATCGCACTTTTACCACTAAACTATACCCGCTACAGTTCTATTATTGTATTGAGCTGAACCTTTTGTCGAGCTAAGAAGGGATATTCTAGTTCTAATTAATATAAAACTAATTAGAACTAGAATAGTAAACCGAGTTGTAGTTATTATCTCTAGAAGCCAGGAGGTAGCCCTATAGAATCAATAATTCCATAATCTTTGGCTTCTTCTGCTGACATATAAAAATCTCTTTCCATATCTGCCCATAGAACCGAGAAGGGTTTGCCCGTTAGTTCTGCATAAACCCTTGTGAGGGTTATTCTCATATTCAACAGTTCTGTCGATTCGTTGACAAGATGTGTTACATTGCCTTCCTTAACGGTGCCAGAGGGTTGATGAATCATTATCCTAGAGTGAGGGAATGCGAAACGTTTTTCCTTTGTTCCTGCGACCAAGATATAAGAAGCTACTGAAGCAGCTATTCCCAAGCATATTGTATTTACATCCGGTGGGACATATCGTATAACACTATGCATAGCCATTCCGTACATTAACGATCCGCCAATAGAATTTATAAACAAATATAACTCCCGTGTATTATCTTCCATACTGAGATATATTATAAGACCCGTAATCTGATTTGCGGATTCTTCTTCGAGTTCTCTGCACAAAAAAAGTACTCCTCGATGAGAAAATTCGCTGTATAGTTCAACCCAGGTTGGTTCCTCTTCTTCTTCGTCATCAGGCAGCGAAACCAACACCTTTGGTATACCGATAGGCATAAGCTTTACCTCCTAGTAATTAAAAAAAAATTAAAGTATTAGTGAAGTATTATTTAAGTAGTTAAGTCTTAACTTCATTTATTTATTTTATTTAATTATTTTTTTTATTTTATTTAAGTAGTTAAGCTCTGTTTGTGAGAATGTCAATTGTTTGTCGTTGAAACGTAGTAATAGGACTATTGTCTTCATAATATAAACCTTTTTCCTATTTTCTGTCTAGATTAGAAAAATTTAACTTCAATAAAGAAGACAGAATAAAAAAAATAAAATTCTTACGAATATAGCCTTCCAATAATGAACAAGTATGAAAGCATTCACTGATCGAAGATGGTATCAACTCCCCATTGCGTATTGCTACTTATCGGGTATAGAATAGATTTGTTTCTCTTTGTTCCTGCAAACATAACATAATTGTTTCAACAAACTAGAACAAACATTAACCCTTGTTCCGAGATAATCCATTGAACAAAAGGGGTCCATTGCGCAGTCATAGTCTTTTCCAATGCAATAAAGTTACATAGTGTCATTTATCTTTGATAAAGGGGTAATTCCATGGGTTTGCCTTGGTATCGTGTTCATACCGTCGTATTGAATGATCCCGGCCGGTTAATTTCTGTCCATATAATGCATACAGCTCTGGTTGCCGGTTGGGCCGGTTCGATGGCTCTATATGAATTAGCAGTTTTTGATCCCTCTGACCCCGTTCTTGATCCAATGTGGAGACAGGGTATGTTTGTTATACCTTTTATGACTCGTTTAGGAATAACCAATTCATGGGGCGGTTGGAGTATTACGGGGGGGACTATAACGGATCCGGGTATTTGGAGTTACGAAGGTGTGGCCGGAGCGCATATTGTGTTTTCTGGCTTGTGCTTTTTGGCAGCCATTTGGCATTGGGTGTATTGGGATCTAGAAATTTTTTGTGATGAACGTACAGGAAAACCTTCTTTGGATTTGCCTAAAATTTTTGGAATTCATTTATTTCTTTCCGGGGTGGCTTGTTTTGGTTTTGGCGCATTTCATGTAACAGGCTTGTATGGTCCCGGAATATGGGTGTCCGATCCTTATGGACTAACAGGAAAAGTACAATCTGTAAGTCCAGCATGGGGCGTAGAAGGCTTTGATCCCTTTTTTCCAGGAGGAATAGCCTCTCATCATATTGCAGCGGGGACATTGGGCATATTGGCAGGTCTATTCCACCTTAGTGTCCGTCCGCCTCAACGTCTATACAAAGGATTACGTATGGGCAATATTGAAACCGTTCTTTCTAGTAGTATCGCCGCCGTCTTTTTTGCAGCTTTTGTTGTTGCTGGAACGATGTGGTATGGTTCAGCAACTACTCCGATTGAATTATTTGGTCCCACTCGTTATCAATGGGATCAGGGATACTTTCAGCAAGAAATATATCGAAGAGTAAGTGCCGGGCTAGCCGAAAATCAAAGTTTATCAGAAGCTTGGTCGAAAATTCCTGAGAAATTGGCTTTTTATGATTACATTGGCAATAATCCGGCAAAAGGAGGATTATTTAGAGCGGGCTCAATGGACAACGGCGATGGAATAGCTGTTGGGTGGTTAGGACACCCTATTTTTAGAGATAAAGAAGGGCGTGAACTCTTTGTACGTCGTATGCCTACCTTTTTTGAAACATTTCCAGTCGTTTTAATAGATGGGGACGGAATTGTTAGAGCTGACGTTCCTTTTAGAAGAGCGGAATCTAAGTATAGCGTTGAACAAGTAGGCGTAACTGTTGAGTTTTATGGCGGCGAACTCAACGGAGTCAGTTATAGCGATCCACCTACTGTGAAAAAATATGCTAGACGTGCTCAATTGGGTGAAATTTTCGAATTAGATCGTGCTACGTTGAAATCTGATGGCGTTTTTCGTAGTAGTCCAAGGGGTTGGTTTACTTTTGGACATGCTTCCTTTGCCCTACTCTTCTTCTTCGGACACATTTGGCATGGGGCTAGAACCCTGTTCAGAGATGTTTTTGCTGGTATTGACCCAGACTTGGATGCTCAAGTAGAATTTGGGGCATTCCAAAAACTTGGAGATCCAACTACAAGAAGACAGGGAGTCTAATACAACATTGCTTTCTTTTTTTTGCCTCTATTTTTTTATAGGATACTAGAAAAATCTTAATTTGAATCACCGCCCCTCCTTTTTTTTACTCTTTTTATCATTATCGGGAAAATAATCCCAAGTAAGCAGGTATGGAAGCTATAATTGTAAACCACAATCGAATCTATGGAAGCATTGGTTTATACATTTCTATTAGTCTCGACTCTCGGGATAATTTTTTTCGCTATCTTTTTTCGGGAACCTCCTAAAGTTCCCACTAAAAAGGTGAAATGATTTTTCATTATCTCAATTGAAGTAATGAGCCTTCTGATATTGGAAGGCTCATTACTTCAACTAGTCTCCGTGTTCCTCGAAGGGATCTCTTAGTTGTTGAGAGGGTTGCCCAAAAGCGGTATATAAAGCGTACCCGGTAAAGCTTACAAGTAAACCAGATATAAAGATGGCGACTAGGGTTGCTATTTCCATTATTATAAAATTTCAAGATCACATACGGATCAATCAATCGTTTATATTATTATAATCGGAATGGTATACAAAGTCAATAGATCTCAATGAATACAATCAGATTTATGGCTACACAAACCGTTGAGGGTAGTTCTAGATCTCGTCCAAAACCTACTACCGTGGGGGCTTTATTGAAACCATTGAATTCGGAATATGGTAAAGTAGCTCCCGGATGGGGAACTACTCCTTTGATGGGAGTTGCAATGGCTTTATTTGCAATATTCCTATGTATTATTTTGGAAATTTACAATTCTTCTGTTTTACTGGATGGAATTTCAATGAATTAAATCCACAAGAAAATGAAATTCAAAAGAACCAGGAACAGGAAGTTCTAGTCTTTCAATAGAATACAAAATGAATTTTTCGGGTCCCGAATTCTATTTCTAACCCCCCTTTTGGTAGTTCAATCGCGGAATTTTTTTCTGTCTGTACTTCCGGAATATGAGTGTGTGACTTGTTATAATTGATCCTATTGATAATACAGAAAATGAGTCTGTCATCTTATCATGATGGAGATGGTTCTACCTCGTCGGATATTCATACTGGTATCTGGAACACGGAATATATAAAATATATCAATCAAGAAATATTTGAACTATGATTCATATTTAATATTCAGACCTCTCGATCGGATTCAAAAAAATTTTCTTTTCAAAGACAGAATTTAGAAGTTATAAATCGAAAGATTTTTCTTCTTTCAAACTCCTGTTTATGCCTATTTTGTTTAATCAACAGACAATTTTTTTTTGTATTTTTAGTCATTATACCTATCCTATTGATTGAATAAGCGATGATCCAGTGGTTCTTACTCAAGGAATCTTTGGGCTTAGCTTTGGGGTTTTATTGAATCATCGTGGTTCTAGTATGAATCTGTGGTTTCAATCGATTCTATAGGGTCTTAACAAGAGAAATTCCTATTAATGATAAAAAAAATAGTAAAAGCCACATTACACACAATAAAAAAATAGGGAAAGAGAATATTCAAGAGGCCTGTAGTAACAATCAACATAAAGACGAATGAGCCGACTTGATATTTTGGCATTATCACCACAAAGAAGAACTTTCGGATTTTTATTCCCTCCTATCTTCCGAAAAGAGAAAATCCGGGATTAATAAGTTTCAAACTTTCTATTCTATTATATATCCCTTTCAATCAGTATTTGGGTGTCTGCTTGAGCTGTACGAGATGAAATTCTCATATACAGTTCTTAGAGGGGGAATTCACGCGGTTTACCTATCTCAATAAAGTCTATGATTGGTTCGAAGAACGTCTCGAGATTCAGGCGATTGCAGATGATATAACCAGTAAATATGTTCCTCCTCATGTGAACATATTTTATTGTCTAGGAGGAATTACGCTTACTTGTTTTTTAGTACAAGTAGCTACTGGGTTTGCTATGACTTTTTACTATCGTCCAACCGTTACTGAGGCTTTTGCTTCTGTTCAATATATAATGACTGAAGCTAACTTTGGTTGGTTAATACGATCGGTTCATCGGTGGTCGGCAAGTATGATGGTTCTAATGATGATCCTACATGTATTTCGTGTGTATCTCACCGGTGGGTTTAAAAAACCTCGCGAATTGACTTGGGTTACAGGTGTG